GTCCCCTATCTCTATGAATATGAAGGAATTATTCCATTCTTGATCACTAATAATAGTGGAATCAATGGTGCAGAGTCAAAATGGGATTTTGACCTAACGTTTTTGATGAACCAATCCAATGAATACACCCGTAACAAGTCCCTATATGATTTCTGGTGGAATCGGAAAGCACTAAGTACAAGCAAGATACACAGTTGCCCCTTGGAAGTCTCAAGGGAATGTGACTAATGGAATATGTAGGAATAGTAAGACCTATTGTTGCCTTTCATAAACAAAAAGCAGAAAAAAAAATATACCATCAAGATATATAACTATCTATCACATACCCCTAATTTCCCATCTAAGCCTTACTGTCTCTACTTCTGTGAAATGTGAAACAATTGGAAGACACCCTATTACATTCTTGGCGGGGTTACCCCAACGAAAGCACTTTTTTCCACTTTTATTCTATAAAAGCCAATCACCCATACAATATTAATTGAAACCCTGAGCACTCAGAGACTCTCATGAGTTTGTATGGATACAAAGTATCTTCAGTTCTTTCCACAACTCCTAATTGGATTCCCCACCAGCCTACCCAATCTACTTCAAGACTCAGTCAGTAAACACTAGTAGGGTAAGGTAATTAGGAAGTATTTATAGTCCTTCCTATAACCCCTTCTTGGATCCTAGGAGCAAGGATTTACAGTCTCTTAGGAACCTTCCTTTGGATACACGGATTTACGGTCCCTGACTTTCGTAGTTCTGAATCTCACAATTGAATCTTACTATGGATTTGATTCGATTGATAAATCAAATCAATGGCCTGAACGCATCAGGAATCCGTAATTAAGTGAGTATTTCTTTATTTATATTGGTAATTCATATTGGTATGGTACAGGTTTGGGTCACACCCCGATTTTTGAAGAAATAATTGAAAGTCAACCCCCCGATTCTTAAAATTGGGTATCGACAGTCCCCGCCCCTTACCTCTGCTTCTGCCAGGCAAGAATTTTGTGAGTTCTATTAGTTTAGTAGGGTAAGAAATTCCGAGTCTTTTGTTAATCAGGCGACACCCGGATTTGAACTGGGGAGAAAGGATTTGCAGTCCCCCGCCTTACCACTCGGCCATGCCGCCAAAACGATACAAAATAGATATAGATGGAAATATTCTGGGGAATTGCTGAACCATTTCTTTTTTTTGATTGGATCCTGTTGTTCTCTTAGATTGATTGTATTTCAAAACACACAACACCTAAATAAAAGCTTTCCCCTTTTTTTCTATTGAAAGAGAAAAATGGATTTCCAGTCACAGAATCCAAAATTCAGAGCAAATTGGAAGCATTAATGACTGTGAATTCATGAATGGTTCTTGGATTTTGATCTCCAATTTGGTTTCCTTAATAACATAAGGAGATCAAATTGATATACGACTAATCAGTCTCAATTCTTTTCCATAATTAATCCTTTTCAATTTCAATTATAACAACAATTATGTGTATATGTAAACCCCAGAACAGAAATTCTTACACGGATACCTAGTCAGGTATCTTATCTACATATTCCTATTAGGAAATCGTCGTGCTTGCATTTTTCATTGAATATATTGAATATAAAATCGAAATTTGGATATAGCACGACCTATGTTGCCTCAAGGGAACTTCGATAAAAGATGGGATATACGGATAGCTAGATAGTTATATCTGCATGTACTTAATAAATATGACTTCTCTTACGCACTTCAATCGTATTCTACTAATTAACAAATGGGTAGAAATATCTTTTCTCTCTGCGAATCATTTTTTGAACAACGGAATCGATGAAATAAATTAAGTGCTAAAATCAAAGTCAACTCTAGACGGTTCCTGATTATTCTGTCTTTATCTCACTCATAGAGAACAGATTCAATTCCGAATCCATTTATGGTACCCAATCTGATCGTAATATCATAAGGTAGAAATTGGATCTATTTTGATATTCTATACAAGACTCCATAAGTCTAAGTGGCAGAATTTTGTTTCCAGGAATGTTTTATCAATTCATTTCCATTTGTATCTGTCGCAAATTCGAATTTGAGTCACATTTTTTTTTATTCCTCCGTTCATACGTATTTAGTACATATATATATGTATATGGGGTTGGATAAAATTTCATGTTGTTCAAATGAGCAAAATATACATTCCATCGTTGCTAGATCAATCTATATGGTTCAACGAAGAGTGAGCCAATAGTTGGATTTTTTCGATAAACGGAAAACTTAAGATGTTCCGGGATGGAAATGAGGGAATGTATACAATACCAGGGTTTAGTCAGATACAATTTGACGGATTTTGTAGGTTCATTGATCAAGGCTTGATGGAAGAACTTCATAAGTTTCCAAAAATTGAAGATACAGATCAAGAAATTGAATTTCAATTATTTGTGGCAACATATCAATTGGCAGAGCCCTTGATAAAAGAAAGAGATGCTGTGTATGAATCACTCACATACTCTTCTGAATTATATGTATCCGCGGGATTAA